AATGCGTGTGTGGGTTTGTATTTTTGTTTTGTTTTAATCGGGATTGGATTTGCTAGGGAGATGGAGGTTGGTTGTTGGTTAGTTTTTTCGAAGAGTTGGCTTGGTAGGGGGATTTGGGTTTAATGTTAGTTTATTTTTGTATGATGATTGTTTGTTTGTTCGTTTTGTTTAATAGGGGGAAAGTGGAGGAAGATTAGTTGTTGTTATGATGATGACAAAAATGTTGGTTTTTTGTAGGGGAATATAGTTAAATGTTTTGATGATTGAAACGAAAAATGACACGATAAAAAGAAACGAACGCATTATAACGCATGAAAATGTAGATTTGAGTCTAAGTTCCTAGGAAAGGGAAATAAAGTAAGCATGTCCGGTGACCATTGCATTATTTAGTTACTTAGAGGGTAAATAGCTCGCCGGTAACGAATGGGGTCAAAGTGCATCAGTATCCGAGTATGCGACGGCTTATACGATGAAACCATGACAAATTCCGGGGTTTCGGTGAACGATAGGGGAACGCACATGTGATGGACATGTCAAGAGGAAGATAACTCCTGCTACGCACTTGAAGGGTTTATTGAAAGGACCCCCAGAGAAAAAGCGCAGAAACGGTCGGCATGCCGCGATTACGAGGTAGAAAGGGGAATATTCATCCCGACCACTTGTATCTGTGAAGAGCGAGAAAGAAGGAAGGAATCAAGTTATGGCCCTGAAATAGGAACCAGTGGCGCAAAAGAGCAAGTTGGGCTAGGGTGTAGGGGGATGTTATGTCCTTGAAGCCAATAACCGAAGGTATAACTGACACGGGGTAGCTCGGTTCTCGTGAGAAACACGATTAATAGATAACCACGTTCTCTGGCTTGGGAGTTCCTGAAAGTATTTGGAAAGGAATTGTAGCCTTGGAGGTGGGCGGGTCCTAATTGTCTAGGAGCATGCAAAGGTGTGCTAGGATAATATCCGTATATGGTGTGAGGTTTGGGTATAAGTTAGCAGTGTCGATCTTAAGCGACTCCGGCGGCTTGGTTGAGGTAGGATCACTTGGGTTGTCATGTACCTGAAACAAAGATGTCTCTAGATCCGGAAAGTCACGAACATTATCTATTTGGGCTAAATGTTTGAGTTAAATTGGCATAGCATACCCGTATGGCGTGGAGTATCCTACATTATAGTAGTGTCTGATGGGGCAAAAATACCCGATGCAGAGAGTACATACCCTGTAAAGCATGAGAAAAACATGCGGGGGGGGAAGGGGGGGGGGGGGTTCCTGTAGTTAAACTGTAATAACAGCGGCTTTTCAGGTCGCAGGTCCTGGAGAGAGGCCGGGCGGGAATTTAAGATACAGTTTGTCGTATTTTTAGGGCTATGCTTCGTTTTAGGGGGGTTGGCTGTTGCCTCTAACCCCTCTCCTTATTATGGGGTTGTGGGGTTAGTGTTGGCATCTATTGCTGGGTGTGGGTGGTTGGTAAGTTTGGGGGTTTCTTTTGTATCTTTGGTGCTGGTTATGGTATATTTGGGGGGGATGTTGGTGGTGTTTGTTTATTCAGTGTCTTTGGCGGCGGAGCCTTATCCTGAGGCTTGGGGTGATTGGGGGGTTGTGGGGCATGGTTTGGGGATGTGCTTGGTTGTTTTGGTGGGGTTTATAGTGGGGGGAGGGTTGGATTCTCTAGTGGATGGGGGGACGGTGGATAGTGGGGGGCTGTCTTCGGTTCGTTTGGATTTTAGTGGGGTAGCTATGTTATATTCGTGGGGGGCGGGGTTGCTTTTAATTGGGGGGTGGGGACTGTTGTTGACTCTGTTTGTTGTGTTGGAGCTTGTGCGAGGTTTGTCTCGGGGGGCTATTCGGGCTGTGTAGGGTAGGGGTCAGAAAGTAGTTTAGTTGAAAATACCAGCTTTGGGAGTTGGTGAGGAAGGTTCGACTCCTTTCTTTCTGAAGGTTTGAACTCTAAGAAGAGGTGTAGTCTTCAATCTTTGGTTTACAAGACCAATGTTTTTATAAACTATTAGAGTGGGTTAGAGTTTTAGTATTTTATTCTCTAGTACAGCTGCAAGTGGGAATAGAATTAGAATAATTGTGAAGTAGGATAAGGAGGCCAGTTGGCCGATGATGATGAATGGGTGTTCAACTGGTTGACTTCCTACTCAGGTTAGGATGAATAGGTTGGCGACTAGGGCTCAGAATAGGATTTGGGAGATTGGTCGGAAGGTTAGTGAGCGTTGTTTGGATGTGTGAAGTAGTGGGGCTAAGAATAGGACTAGGACGGAAGCGGCTAGGGCCAGTACTCCTCCTAGTTTGTTTGGGATGGAGCGTAGGATGGCATATGCGAACAGGAAGTACCATTCGGGTTTGATGTGGGGTGGTGTGGCTAGTGGGTTAGCTGGTGTGAAGTTTTCTGGGTCGCCTAGCAAGTTAGGGGAGAATAGGGCTAGGGAGGTGAGTAGGATGAGCATTAGTGCGAATCCTAGGATATCTTTTGTGGAATAGTACGGGTGGAATGGGATTTTGTCGCAGTCTGCAGGGATGCCCAGTGGGTTGTTTGATCCTGTTTCGTGTAGGAAGGTGAGGTGGACTAGTGTGAGGCCTACGATGAGGAATGGGAGTAGGAAGTGTAGGGCGAAGAATCGGGTCAATTTGGGGTTGTCTACTGAAAATCCGCCTCAGGCCCATTCTACTAGTGTTTGTCCGATGTAGGGGATTGCTGAGAATAGGTTGGTGATTACTGTAGCCCCTCAGAATGACATTTGCCCTCAGGGGAGGACGTATCCTACGAAGGCAGTTGCTATTAGGGTTAGGAGGAGGATGACTCCGATGTTTCAGGTTTCTTTGTTGAGATAGGAGCCGTAGTAGAACCCTCGGCCGATGTGGAGGTAGATGCAGATGAAGAAGAATGAGGCTCCGTTTGCGTGGAGATTGCGGATTAGTCAGCCGAATTGGACATTTCGGCATATGTGGGCGACTGAGTTGAAGGCTAGGGAGGTGTCTGCTGTATAGTGTGTGGCTAGTAGTAGGCCGGTGACGATTTGTGTGATTAGGCAGAGGCCTAGGAGGGATCCAAAGTTTCATCAGATTGAGATGTTTGGTGGGGTTGGGAGGTCGATTAGGGCATCGTTGATGGTTTTGAGTAGCGGGTGGTTTTTACGAAGATTGAGGGCCATTAGTTGGTTCTGTGTAAGGACATGAGGATGATGAGGATGGACAAGGCGAAAGATCCCAGGTAGGCTTTGATTAGCCCGGAGTGGAGGGTGGTGCTAGTTTTGGATGCTATTACTTGTATGTTAGCTAGGCCTTCTGGGCCTAGTAGTTTGTATCAGGAAAGGTCAATTAAGTGGGAGGCAATGTTTTGTCCTGCGTTTAGGAGGCTTGTTACGCTGAAGCGGTGGATTAGGGGGTTGAAGTAGCCTAGTGATGTGGAGAAGTTGGAGAAAGGGCCTTGTTTTGTGAGAATTAGGGTTTGGGTCATTTTTGAGATTTCTAGGGCGAGGGCGATACCTAGGATGGTGACGATTATTGCTGTGATTTTGATGTATAGTGGTATTGTTATGGGTGGGGTTTTTGTTGGGAGGATAAATGAGGTGATGATGAATCCGGCAGTGATGCTGCCCAGTGCTAGGCGGGTGATGGGAGAAGTTACTGCGGGGTTGTTTTCGTTTATGGGTGTTAGGGGAGGAATGCGTACATGTCCGGCTTGGACTAGCACGGTTATTCGGATTGTGTAGACTGCGGTGAAGGATGTGGCTAGGAGGGTTAGTAGGAGGGCTCAGGAGTTTAGGTATGATGTGTTTAGGCATTCAATGATTTGGTCTTTTGAGTAAAATCCGGCGAGGAATGGAGTTCCTATTAGGGCTAGGTTGCCGATGGTTATGCATGAGGTGGTTGTTGGTAGTAGTTTTTGAAGTCCCCCTATTTTTCGGATGTCTTGTTCACCGTTGAGGTTGTGGATGATGGAGCCGGAACATAGGAATAGCATGGCTTTAAAGAATGCGTGAGTTGAGATGTGGAAAAAGGCTAATTGGGGGAGGTTTAGACCAATTGTCACTATTATCAGGCCTAGTTGGCTGGAAGTGGAGAAGGCGATGATTTTTTTGATGTCGTTTTGGGTGAGGGCGCAGGTGGCTGCGAATAATGTGGAAAGGGCTCCGAGGCAGAGGCATAGAGTGAGAGCGGTTTGATTGTTGCTGAATAAGGGATGGGTTCGGATGAGTAGGAAGATGCCGGCAACTACTATTGTACTGGAGTGGAGTAGCGCTGATACTGGGGTTGGGCCTTCCATGGCAGCGGGGAGTCATGGGTGTAGGCCGAATTGGGCGGATTTGCCCGTGGCGGCTAGGATAAGGCCTAGTAGGGGGAGTGTGGGGGCTTGGGAGGGTGTGGAGATTTGTTGAATTTCTCAGGTGTTTATGGTGGAGGCTAGTCAGGCTATGCAGAGGATGAGGCCAATATCTCCGATTCGGTTGTACAAGATAGCCTGGAGGGCAGCGGTGTTGGCTTCTGCTCGTCCATGTCATCAGCTGATTAGGAGGAAGGATATAATTCCTACACCTTCTCAGCCGATGAGTAGGACGAAGAAGTTGTTGGCGACGGTCAGGATGAGTATTGCAATTAGGAAGAGTAGTAGGTAAGTGAAGAATTTTGTAATGTAGGGGTCTGATGCTATGTATCAGGATGCGAACTGTAGGATGGATCAAGAGACGAATAAGGCGATTGGAAAGAATGTGAGGGAGTAGAAGTCTATTTTTAAGCTGATGGGGATTTTGAAGTTTATGATGAATTTTCATTCTCAGAGGGTAGTTAGGCTTTCTGTCCCCGAGTGGATGTAGATTGTTATGGGGATTAGGCTGATCAGGAAGGAGGTTTTTACTGTGTTCGTGATGATGGAGGGGGTGTTTTTAAGGTTTTCTGAGAGTAGTGGGAAGAAAATTGGGGTGGAAAGGGTTGTTAGGGTCAGTAGTATTGAAGTGTTTAGGACTAGTGTTAGGTCCATTACTTTCACTTGGATTTGCACCAAGATGAGTGGTTCCTAAGACCATTGGATTGCTATTATCCTTTGAAAGTAAGGGGGCTGAGGCTTTAGACTCAGATGCGAGAGTTAGCAGCTCTTGCTGGTTGAACCTCCCCTCGGCAGGTAAGAAGGGTTTAACTTCTATTTTTAGAATCACAGTCTAATGTTTGGGTTGAAACTATACTTGCATATAGGGATGCCTGAGATGAGTTCGGGTTTTAGGATTAGGAGGCCTATAGGGATTATGTGTAGAGCTATGAGGAGGTGTTCTCGTGTAGAGGAGTTTTGGATGGATGTGATGTGGGAGGGTAGGGTGCCTCGTTGTGTTATTATGAGCATGTATAGGGTATATGAGGCGGTTAGTAGGATAGCAGATCCTGTGAGGATAAGTGTTAGGGAGGATCAGTTGAAGAGGGCGATTACAATTGTTAGCTCGGCTATAAGGTTGATTGTTGGGGGGAGGGCTATGTTTGCTAGGTTGGCTAGGAGTCATCAGGTGGCCATAAGTGGTAGGAGGGGCTGGAGGCCTCGGGTGAGCAGGAGAATGCGGCTGTGGGTTCGTTCGTGGTTGGTGTTGGCTAGGCAGAATAGTATGGAGGAGGTTAGGCCGTGTGAGATTATTAAGATTATTGCACCTGAAAATGCTCATTGGGTTTGGATTATGGTTGCGGCTACGACTAGGCCTATGTGGCTGACAGATGAGTATGCGATTAGTGATTTTAGGTCTATTTGTCGTAGGCAGATAGCGCTGGTCATTAGGGCCCCTCATAAGGCGAGGGTGATGAAGGGGTAGTGAAGATTATTCGTTGATGGGTTTACCAGGAGGGTGATTCGTATGATGCCGTATCCTCCTAGTTTTAGGAGAAGAGCGGCTAGGAGTATGGATCCGGCGATTGGGGCTTCTACATGGGCTTTAGGCAGTCATAGATGTAGTCCGTATAGAGGGGCTTTAACTATGAAGGCTATGAGGAGGGCTAGGCTTGATATTAAGCCTGTTCAGGAGGTTAAGATTGTGGGGTGGGAGAGTTTGAGCATTGGGAAGTAGAGGGTGCCAATTTGGTTGTGAAGGTGGAGGATGGCGATGAGTAGGGGGAGTGAGCTGGCTAGGGTGTAGAACAGGAGGTAAATGCCAGCACTTAGTCGTTCTGGTTGGTTGCCTCATCGTGTGATGAGGATGAGGGTTGGGATTAGGGTGGCCTCGAATGTAATGTAGAATAGTATTAGTTCTGAGGCAGAGAAGGCTAGGAGGATGGATGGTTGGGCTAGGATTAGTGTCGTGGCAAAGATTCGTTTGTGGATGGGGGGCTCTTGTTCTAGGTGGTTTTGGCTTGCTATGATTATGAGGGGGAGTAATCAGCATGATAGGACTAATAGGGGGGAGGAGATTTGGTCGACGGATGTTCAAAGGGTTGAGGTTTTGTTTGGGTAGTATGTAGGGGTTAGTCATTGTAGGCTGACGGTGGCAATTAGCAGGCTGTGTAGGGTGATGTTAGTCCATAGGTGTTTGTATGGTGAGAGGAGGGCTAGGGGGAGTAGTATGATAGTTGGGGTGATAATTTTTAGCATTGGAGGAGGTTGAAGTTGTGTAGGTGGTCGGAGCCGTGGGTTCGGGTGGAGGCTACTAGTAATGCTAGTCCTGCCCCTGCTTCGCAGGCGGAGAAAGTTAGTATTAGGATAGGGAGGATGGTAGAGGATGGCGCTTGTATTTGGATGGGTCATATAGTCAGGGCGATGTACATTGAAAGTATCATGCTCTCCAGGCAGAGTAGGGCGGAGATTAAGTGTGTCCGGTGGAAAGCTAGGCCTAGGCCGCTTAAGGTGAATGTTGCATAGAAGCTTAGATGTAGGTGGGACATAAAGAAAGTTATAGGGTGTGTACTATAATTTGTTGAGCCGAAATCAACCGTCTTGGTTAGACTAACTTTCTGTTACTCTGCCCATTCTAGTCCTCCTTGGGTTCATTCATAAATTAGTCCTAGGGTGAGGAGGAGGATTAGGATGAAGGTTCAGGCTAGTGTGGTTATGGGAGATTGGAGTTGTGTTGCTCAGGGTAGGGGAAGTAGGAGGGCGATTTCTAGGTCGAAGAGGAGGAATAGGATAGCCACTAGGAAGAATCGGATTGAAAAAGGGAGTCGGGCGGACCCTAGTGGGTCGAATCCACATTCGTATGGGGATAATTTTTCTGAGTCTGGGGTTATTTGGGCTAGTCAGAAGTTCAGGGCAGTTAGGGCGATACTTAGGGTCAGGGATGTGGCGATTATGAATAGGATTATGTTCATTGCCCTTCTCTGGGTTTAAACCAGATTTAAAAGATTGGAAGTCTATTGTAATGAATATACTAGAAGGGCAAGATCCTCATCAGTAGATAGAAATATAGAGGAACAGTCATACAACGTCTACAAAGTGCCAGTATCATGCTGCTGCTTCAAAGCCGAAGTGGTGGTTTGATGTAAAGTGGAATTTAATTAAGCGGAATAAGCATACTAGGAGGAATGTAGAGCCGATGATTACATGTAAGCCGTGGAATCCTGTAGCGACGAAAAAGGTAGAGCCGTAGACTCCGTCTGCAATGGAGAAAGGGGCTTCATAATATTCTATGGCTTGGAGACCTGTGAAGTAGAAGCCGAGGAGAACTGTTAGGGTGAGAGCTTGGATTGCTTGTTTTCGATTGGCTTCTGTGATACTGTGGTGGGCTCATGTTACTGTTACTCCGGAGGCCAGGAGGATAGCGGTGTTTAGAAGGGGGACGTCCATGGGGTCTAGGGGTTTAATTCCAACGGGGGGTCATTGTCCTCCTAGTTCTGGGGTGGGTGCCAGGCTTGAGTGGAAGAATGCCCAGAAGAACCCAAAGAAGAAGAAGACTTCTGATGTGATGAATAGAGCTATGCCGTATCGTAGACCTTTCTGGACGGTGGGGGTGTGGTGTCCTTGGAAGGTGCTTTCACGTACAATGTCGCGTCACCATTGGAATATGACTAGGATTGTGGAGATGAGGCCGATGATTAGGAGTCGAGGGGAGTTGAAGTGGAATCATATGGTTAGTCCTGAGGTGGTGAGGAGAGCGGCGGCTGCTCCTAGGATAGGTCATGGGCTGGGGTCTACTATGTGGTAAGAGTGTGCTTGGTGTGCCATTGTTAGATGTTTTCTTGTAGGTAGAGGCTTAGTAAAAGGACGAAGACGTAGGCTTGGATTATGGCTACTGCTACTTCTAGGATTGTTAGGAGTAGCAGGACTAGCAGGGCTAGTAGGGAGACTGCTGGTATAGTCGAGAATAGGGTAGTTGTGGCGGTGGAGATAAGTTGAATAAGGAGGTGGCCAGCTGTGAGGTTGGCGGTCAGGCGGACGCCTAGAGCTAGGGGGCGGATGAGAAGGCTTGTTGTTTCGATTAGGATTAAGGCGGGGATTAGGGGTGTGGGGGTGCCCTCTGGCAGGAGGTGGCCTAGGGAAACGGAGGGTTGGTTTCGTAGGCCTGTTAGTAGTGTGGCGAGTCACAGGGGAAAGGCTAGAGCCAAGTTTATGGACAGCTGGGTGGTTGGGGTGAATGTGTAGGGCAGTAAGCCTAGAAGGTTAATGAGCAGTAGGAAGATTATTAGGGAAGTTAGGATTAGAGCTCATTTGTGCCCTTTTTTGTGAAGCGGTGTTATTAGTTGTTTTGTGACTAGGTTGATGAATCATAGTTGTAAGGTTGAGAGGCGGCTAGTAATTCATCGATTGCCTGGGGAGGGGAGGAGCAGGGCTGGAAATGTTATTGAGATTAGGATTAGGGGGATTCCTAGGAAAGTTGGGCTTGAAAATTGGTCGAAGAAGCTTAGGTTCATGGTCAGGTTCAGGGGGTGGTTTTAGGGGCTGCTGGGGCCTTGCTAGATGGGGGATTCATAGTGATGAATGTGAGTAGTTTAGGTTGGATGATAAAAGAGAAGGTAAGTCATGTGGTGAGCATGATAAAAAATCAGGGGTTTGGGTTTAGTTGTGGCATATCATTAAGGAGGGGTAAGCCCTCTTTCTCTAGCTTAAAAGGCTAGTGCTGTTCCATAGCTTCTTAATGATTAGGAGGATGACAGGGAGGATCAGCTTTCAAAGTTGGCAAGAGGAGTCGATTCGACTACGATTGGTATAAAGCTGTGATTGGCTCCGCAGATTTCTGAGCATTGGCCATAGTAGACTCCGGGGCGAGAAGCTAAGAAGGATGTTTGGTTGAGTCGTCCTGGAATTGCGTCGGTTTTTACTCCGAGGCTGGGGACAGCTCATGAGTGGAGTACGTCGTCAGCGGTGACGATAACTCGGACTTTGGAGCTTGTGGGGACGATGACACGGTGGTCTACTTCTAGGAGGCGGAAGTGTCCTAGTGGAAGGTCTGATGTGGGGATTATGTATGAGTCGAATGTGAGGTCTTTGAAGTCGGTGTACTCATATGATCAGTATCATTGGTGGCCGATGGCTTTTAGGGTAAGGTCTGGTTCGTTTACCTCGTCCATTATGTAGAGGATTCGTAAGGAGGGGAGGGCGAGTATGACTAGGACTGCGGCCGGTAGGATTGTTCAGACGAGCTCAATTTCTTGGGCGTCAACGGTGCTTGATGACAGTTTTTCTGTGAGTATTAGAGCTAGAAGGTAAAGGACCAGACTGCAGATGGCTAGGGCAACCATTAGAGCGTGGTCGTGGAATTGTACGAGTTCTTCTATAATAGGTGAGGAAGCATCTTGGAAACCGAATTGTGAGTGGTTGGCCATTTTTTGGGTGAGGCGTACAGGGGTCTCACCTGTGATTTAGCCCTGACAAGGCTATGTAATTGTTTTACTAACGTCTCTATGAGAAAGAAGCATAAGTGGTTTATATGCGGTTGGCTTGAAACCAACATATGGGGGTTCGACTCCTTCCTTTCTTGGACTTGGACGAAGGCTGGTTCTTCGAAGGTGTGGAATGGGGGTGGGCAGCCGTGGATTCATTCGATGTTGGTGCTTGTCAGCTCTGGTTGAAGCGCTTTACGTTTTGATGCAAAGGCTTCTCAGATTATGAACACTAGCATGATTACAGCTGTGAGGGAGATTAGTGAGCCGATTGAAGAGATAGTATTTCATAGGGTGTAAGCGTCTGGGTAGTCTGAGTATCGTCGTGGCATTCCAGCTAGGCCTAGGAAGTGTTGGGGGAAGAAGGTCAGGTTAACGCCTACGAATATTACGCCGAAGTGAGTTTTGGCTCATGTGGAGTGGAGGGTGTAGCCGGTGAATAGTGGGAATCAGTGGGTGAAACCTGCAAGGATTGCAAATACTGCGCCTATTGATAGGACGTAGTGGAAGTGAGCTACTACGTAGTAGGTGTCGTGCAGGGCAATGTCTAGTGAAGAGTTTGCTAGGACGATTCCTGTTAGTCCTCCGATGGTAAATAGGAAGATAAACCCTAAGGCTCATAATATTGGGGGGTCTCATTTGATTGTGCCTCCGTGCAGTGTTGCCAGTCAGCTAAAGACTTTAATTCCTGTTGGGATGGCAATGATTATAGTGGCGGATGTGAAGTATGCTCGGGTGTCTACGTCTATACCTACTGTGAACATGTGGTGGGCTCAGACAATGAATCCTAGGAATCCGATAGATAGCATAGCCCATACTATTCCTATGTAGCCGAATGGCTCCTTTTTCCCTGCATAGTATGCTACAACGTGGGAGATAATTCCGAATCCTGGGAGGATCAGGATGTATACTTCTGGGTGGCCAAAGAATCAGAAGAGGTGTTGGTAAAGTACTGGGTCTCCTCCCCCTGCTGGGTCGAAGAAGGTGGTGTTTAGGTTGCGGTCGGTGAGAAGTATGGTAATGCCAGCGGCGAGGACAGGGAGAGACAGGAGGAGTAGGACTGCAGTGATTAGTACAGATCAAACGAATAGTGGGGTTTGGTATTGTGAAAGGGCAGGTGGTTTTATGTTGATTGCTGTTGTGATGAAATTAATGGCGCCTAAAATTGAAGAGATACCGGCTAGGTGGAGTGAGAAGATGGCTAAATCTACTGAAGCTCCAGCATGAGCTAGGTTACCAGCGAGAGGGGGGTAGACTGTTCAACCTGTTCCTGCTCCGGCTTCGACTGTGGAGGAGGCTAGGAGGAGTAGGAAGGATGGGGGGAGTAGTCAGAAGCTTATGTTGTTTATTCGGGGGAATGCTATGTCCGGTGCTCCGATTATTAGAGGGACCAGTCAGTTTCCAAATCCTCCGATCATAATTGGTATAACTATGAAGAAGATTATCACGAAGGCATGGGCTGTGACTACTACGTTATAGATTTGGTCGTCTCCCAGTAAGGCGCCTGGTTGGCCTAGTTCTGCTCGGATGAGGAGGCTTAGGGCAGTACCCACCATTCCGGCTCATGCGCCGAAGATCAGGTAGAGGGTACCGATATCTTTGTGGTTGGTTGAGAATAATCATCGGTTAATGAATGTCACAGGTAAGATGGCTGAGTGTTTAGGCGTTAGGCTGTAGTCCTTTTTACAGAGGTTTGATTCCTCTTCTTATCGGCTCTGTGGTGAAGTTCATGGTGAGTTGCAAGCTCATTGATGTGTGTTGATTGCACACCAGAGTCTTTTAGGCAGAGGCCTGTTGGTTTGGGCATATAGCTGTTAACTATAGTGTCATGGGATCGAAGCCCATCTGTCTAGTGTGTTGAAGGTTCTAGCTTAATTAAAGCATCTGGGTTGCATTCAGGAGATGCAGGGTAATGTCCTGCGAATCTTAGCAGAAACTAAGAGAGTTTAACTCTTGTTTAAGGCTTTGAAGGCCTTCGGTTTAAAGTTATCCTAAGTTTCTTAAACAATAGTAAGGATTATGGGTGAGATGGGTAGGAGGGCGATGGACGTAGTGGTTAGAATGGCGACTAAAGGGCTGATTGGGTTATTAGTATGCCATTGTTTTATGTGGTTCGTGGTGTGTGGAGGGAGTGTGATTGTCGCGCAGTATGCAAGTCGGAGGTAGAAAAATAGGCTTAATAGAGAGAGGAGGGCGATGATTGTTGCTGTTGGGGCTATTTCTTGTTTTGTTAGTTCTTGAATAATCAATCATTTGGGGAGGAAGCCTGTTAGGGGGGGCAGGCCTGCGAGGGAAAGCAGGGTCAGCATTAGGGCTGCACTTAATGCTGGGGTTTTTGCTCATGTGGTTATTAGTGTGGATAGTTTTAAGGTTTTGATTGAGTTTAAAGTGAGGAAAACAGCTGCAGTTATTAGGATGTATAGGTAGAAATTTAGTAGGGCTAGTTTGGGGCAGTAGATAATGATGACGGCCATTCAGCCTAGGTGGGAGATAGATGAAAAGGCTAGGATTTTTCGAGTTTGTGTTTGGTTTAGGCCTATTCATCCTCCCAGGGCTGTGGAAAGGATGGCCATGGCAACTAGGAGTGTGGGGTTGAGTGATTGGGAAGTTATGAAGAATAGTGTCATTGGGGGGAATTTTATAGCTGTGGACAGGAGGAGGCCGGTAGTGAGGGAAACACCTTGAAGTACTTCTGGGAATCAAAAGTGGAAGGGAACTAGTCCTAATTTCATTGCAATGGCTGAGGTTAGGATCAGGCAAGGCACAGGAGAAGTTAGTTGAGTAATGTCCCACTGTCCGGTTTGCCATGCATTGGTTATGCTGGAGAATAGGATTAGGGCGGAGGCAGCTGCTTGTACTAGGAAGTATTTGGTTGCGGCTTCGATGGCTCGAGGGTGGTGGGATTTTGAGATCAGGGGGAGAATAGCTAGGGTATTGATTTCAAGGCCGGTTCAGGCCATGATTCAGTGGTTGCTAGATATTGTGATTGCAGACCCTAGGAGAAGGCTAGCGATGAAAATTAGTTTTGCTTGGGGGTTCATTAGCAGGGGAAGGAGTTGAACCATCATTTTCGGGGTATGGGCCCGATAGCTTGTTTAGCTGACCCTACTAGAAAATAATATAAGGGAAGTATGGAGGGTTTTGATTCCTCTAGTGTAGGTTCAATTCCTACTTTTCTATGTCTTTAGGAAATGAGAGGGTTGGTGCACCTCTGTGTTCACTTTATCATAGTGATCCTTAATGCTCAGGCACATTTCCCTGGCTTTGGGGTTCTTAGGTAGGGGGGTAGTCCTGCATAGCAAATTGGTAGGCTGGTGTGTCATAGGCAAAGAGCTAGGGTGAGTGGAAGGAAGTTTTTTCACAGTAAATGTATTAGTTGATCGTAGCGGAATCGTGGGTAGGAGGCACGAATTCATAGGAAGCCTGCCGATAAAAGGAGTACTTTTGTGGCTAGGATTACGGGGAACAGCTCTTGAGGTGGGTTGAGGACGCTTGGGTTGAAGAACAGGATGGCAGTTAATGTGTTTATAAGCATGATGTTTGCATATTCGGCTAGGAAGAATAGGGCGAAGGGTCCGGCTGCATATTCAACATTGAACCCTGAGACTAGTTCGGACTCTCCTTCTGTTAGGTCGAATGGGGCTCGGTTAGTCTCAGCGAGCGTAGAGACGTACCACATCATAGCTAAAGGCCAGCAGGAGAAAATTAAGTAGAGTGGCTCTTGGGTGATTGCGAGAGTGCTAAGGGTGTAGTTACCACTAAGTAGGACGATGGATAGCAGAATAATGGCCAGGGTTACTTCGTAGGAGATAGTCTGAGCTACCGCGCGCAGTGCTCCAATTAGAGCATATTTTGAGTTGGAGGCTCAGCCCGACCATAGGATAGAGTAAACTGCCAGGCTTGACATGGCTAATAGGAAGAGAAGACCTAGATTGAGGTCTGCGAGCGAAAATGGTAGGGGGAGAGGGGTTCAAATGGAAATTGCAAGGAGGAGCGCTAGTATGGGGGTTGTAATAAATAGGATGGGAGAGGATGTTGATGGGCGGATGGGTTCCTTAATGAACAGCTTTACTCCATCTGCCAGTGGCTGGAGTAGCCCGTAGGGCCCTACAACATTTGGGCCTTTCCGGCCTTGTATGTAGCTCAAGATTTTTCGTTCTACTAGGGTGAGGAAGGCTACTGCGATTAGGATGGGGAGGGCGTAGGAAAGGGCTATAGTAAGGCTGATTAGGAATGGGTGGTTGGTCATAGGTAAGCTAGGGAGAGGATTTGAACCTCTGAGTTAAAGGACTTAAGCCTTTTGCATTTGCCGAGCTCTGCCACGCTAGCTGGGCCCTTGTCTAGGGCGGGGTGGAGTGTGATAGCCTTTTGTGATTGAGATGGTTTCATCACTTAAGGCGAAGGCTTGCTGGTGGTATTGGCCTCACTTTTCCTATCCTTTCGTACTGGGAAGAGTTCATCATAGATAGAAACCGACCTGGATTACTCCGGTCTGAACTCAGATCACGTAGGACTGTTAATCGTTGAACAAACGAACCCTTAGTAGCGGCTGCACCACTAGGATGTCCTGATCCAACATCGAGGTCGTAAACCTCCTTGTCGATAGGGACTCTCGAAGGAGATTGCGCTGTTATCCCTGGGGTAGCTTGGTCCATTGATCAATTATATTGGGTCTGGGAGCTATTAGCACGTCGAGGGGTTGCTCTTGGTCTAGAGGTGTGGTCTAGTTTTTGGAGGATTTGTTTTTCTCCAAGGTCGCCCCAACCGAAAAACGCAGGCCAGTGGCTTATGTGAAGGTGAGCCCAGTGGGTGTTTATTCTATTTCGGGTGGCTGCTGGTTTTAAAGTTCCACAGGGTCTTCTCGTCTTATGGGTTTATCCCTGCTTTTGCACAGGGAGATCAATTTCACCGATTGCCTGCAAGAGACAGTTAAGACCTCGTTTAGCCATTCATACTAGTCTCGATTTATGGGACAATTGATTGCGCTACCTTTGCACGGTTAGGATACCGCGGCCGTTAAACCTCAGGTCACCGGGCAGGCATCACCTTCAATACTTGTTTGGTTTTGCTGAAGGCTATGTTTTTGGTAAACAGTCGGGCCTTGGTGTTTTGCCTAGTTCCTTTTGCAGGTTTTAATCTTTCTTAGTGGACGCTCCTCTGTCGGGTTAACAATGTGTTTAATACTCTGCTTGTTGGATTGGTCGTATATTGGGGATTTGTTAATAATGTATGGATGTAAGCTTGCGTCGTAGAGGGAGGACCCAGGTTACTCATTCTAGCATTAATTCTCCTATTTGGTTATAGGTTAGCCTGTTAGTGAGGAGGGATTCATATGGTTCATATATTTTTAGGGTACGGAGCTTTAACGCACTCTTTGTTGATGGCTGCTTGAGGGCCCACAATAGGTTTTGTTTAAGTTATTTATCCGCTCGTAGAGATTGTATTCTTTTTTAAAGGAGCTGTACCCCCTTTAAATAGCCCTTAGTTCGCTTCATTGGGGTTTGTTGTTTCCTTGGAGAAGAACTAAGAGTGAACTTAGATTCGTTTCACAGGCAACCAGCTATCACCCAGCTCGGTTGGCTTTTCACCTCTACCCATAAGTCATCCCACTCTTTTGCAACAGAGACGGGTTCGCTCAATAATAGCTGCTCGTGGGTAGCTCGCTTGGGTTTCGGGATGGCAAACTAAAATTCATTTTGCTTGGTTGTTCTTGCTAGACCATGATGCAAAAGGTACAAGGGTTGATCTTTGCTGTTTATAGCTTGGCTTGTTCATTGCTATTTCATCTTTCCCTTACGGTACGTACTCTCTATCGCTCCAATGGTGTCTTTTCTATCGCCTATACTGGGACTATCAAATGCTTTGGTTGGGTTTTGGGGAGTAGCTTTGTTATTCCAGGTCAATGTATGTTGGGCTAGAATTTGGCATCAAGACGATCTGGTGCAAGCAGATATCTTTCAGGCGTAAGCTGAATGCTTTTGTTAAAGCTACGTCTTGGTAGTCTAAGTGCACCTTCCGGTACACTTACCTTGTTACGACTTACCTCATCTTTAGCTGAATGGCTTATTAGTTATAGGGTGTTTTGGTCGCTTGCGAGGAGGGTGACGGGCGGTATGTACGTGCTCCAGGGCCGGCTTAAAGAGGGCTCGATTGTCCCACTTTACTGCTAAATCCTCCTTCCAGGGACAGTTTCATATCCCTTTGCCGTGATGTTCTAGTCTAGAAAATGTAGCCCATTGCTTCCATTCCATAGGCTATACCTTGACCTGTCGTATTAGCGGGGTGGGGCTATTGCGCTCACTGTTGGGCTGTCAGGGGAGGTGAGCTGGCGACGGCGGTATATAGGCTGTTTTGAGCAAGAAATGGTCAGGTATATCGTGGATCATCGATTACAGAACAGGCTCCTCTAGGTGGGTTTGGGGCACCGCCAAGTCCTTAGAGTTTTAAGCGTTTGTGCTCGTAGTTCTCGGGCGGATGTTCAGGTAGGGTGGAACATCAAGATTTAGGGCCAGGCATAGTGGGGTATCTAATCCCAGTTTGGGCCCTGGCTTTCGTGGAATTCAATTAATCGTTGTTCTAAGACTTTCTTTGAGGGTAGCGGTCTTATGAGCATCTTGGGCTTATGACAGCTCAGTTGCTTTTTAGTCTTAGCTACTTGGATAACATGTGACCACTCTTTACGCCGTTGTAAGGTTGATTTGGGTCTCCTGTATGACCGCGGTGGCTGGCACAGGATTTACCGACCCTGAGTTTGCTATGGCTAAGTCAAGTTTACACTCATTGCTTAATATTAACTACTGCTGAGGATCCGTGGGGACGTGGCAATTGCTAGGCGTCTTGGGCTACGGTTGGTGGTGAGCCTGATACCCGCTCCTATCTACTTGGGGTTTAAGGTGTCCAGGGCATCTACACTGGTGCGCGGATACTTGCATGTATAAACCTAGCAACAACCAACAGTAAGGTTAGGACTAAGTCTTTTGTTCTTGGGTGTTGGTGGCAGCCGTCTTGACATCTTCAGTGTCATGCTTTTTGTAAGCTACAAGAAC